AAATTATATATTAGAATATTTAGTGCCGAGCTGTTTTTGTAAATTTTTTATTAGGGTTTGTCAGGCTAATGTGGGCGTGGTTAAAAATGTAAAAATTGGTGCATATATATATATATATAATGGGATGGCCAACTCACATCAACTCATGGCCTTATACGTTCTTGAGTCCTCCTTGGTTTAGGGGTTTGACAAGGAAAACAGGATTCTCGGGGCGTAGGGGGGTAGGGGGGTTTGTCGCGCAAAAACCAAGGGGGCACTATAGTAAGTATTGTTGAATAAGGAGTATCTTATGTCTTACGATAATTCATTTATATTAACATAAGCAAGGAAGAATGTTCAACCTTAAGTTAACATTTGAATTTGCACTCTGAGATGCAAAATGAAAGGAAACCAGAAAAAAGATACCCTATGCATATAAAAGAATGCTTTAGCATGTGGGGTTATGAAACATATGTATTTACACCATTAATCAGATGCCAGTATAATTAATATAATGGGGAGTTATATAATTATGTACCTGAAATAGGAACCAGATGCCAGGAATAGTTCATATTGTGCAACCCCCACAATTATTGTCCCTGATTCTATCATGCATGATATACCTTTATATAAACTGGTTGGTGGTCTCTTACTACATTAATATATATGAATATAAATGTTAGCAAAGTAATTCAAAGTAAAAATTTGAGGTCAATTCTTTGTGGAGTAAATAATTAACTAATTAATGGTTAAAATAGTGAATTGGTGATAATACATATATGTACTATATGCATATTATGTACTATACCATAAGGCGGCGGCGGCAACCTCAGAAAATAGTTTAGTTTAGAATTCTGGCTTTGGGAGCCAGGGGTGGGAGTTAAAATCTCCCTTTTCTGGGCGCTAGGGAGGAGTTTAACCTCCGATCTTCGGATTACAAGACCGATGCTTTTAGACTAAGCTACTAGGGCAAGCTCATTCTAGTGCTTTATTTTCGAATCATCCTGCTAAAGGGATAAAAATAAGGAACAGTGCGAAGTATAAAATGGATGCGATTTGTCCAATAATGATAAATGGGTGTTCTACTGGCATGCCTCCAATTCATGTTAAGATGGCTATGTCTGCCACCAGGGTTCAGAATAAGAATTGAGTAATGGGGCGGAAGGTTAGTCCTCGTTGTTTTGAGGTGTGTAGTAGAGGCACTACTATTAAAACTAGGATGGAGAATAGTAATGCGAGAACACCTCCTAATTTATTGGGGATTGACCGTAGGATGGCGTATGCAAATAGGAAGTATCATTCTGGTTTAATATGTGGAGGGGTTACCAGGGGGTTTGCGGGTGTGAAGTTTTCTGGGTCACCTAGAAGGTTCGGGGAAAATAATGCTAGGAGTGTTAGGGCTAATAATATAATCACGAACCCCAGGAGGTCTTTGTATGTAAAGTATGGGTGGAAGGAGATTTTATCTGCGTCTGAGTTTAGCCCAATTGGGTTGTTTGAGCCAGTTTCGTGTAAAAATAGGAGGTGAACGATAGTTGCGGCAGCAATAACAAATGGGAATAGGAAGTGAAATGCGAAGAATCGTGTCAGTGTTGCATTATCTACTGAGAAGCCACCTCAGATTCATTGTACTAGTGTGTCTCCTATGTAGGGCACAGCGGATAGGAGGTTTGTAATTACTGTGGCGCCTCAAAATGATATTTGTCCTCATGGGAGGACGTAGCCGACGAAGGCTGTTATTATAACTAGTAATAGTAGGACTACGCCAATATTTCAGGTTTCTTTGTATAGGTATGATCCGTAGTATAGGCCTCGGGCGATGTGTATATAAATACAGATAAAGAAGAAGGATGCTCCGTTTGCATGTATATTACGGATTAATCATCCGTAGTTTACGTCTCGGCAGATGTGGGTTACTGATGAGAATGCGGTTGAGATGTCGGAGGTATAGTGTATGGCTAGGAATAGTCCGGTTAAGATTTGGGTAATCAAGCATAGTCCAAGGAGGGATCCAAAGTTTCATCATGCTGAAATATTGGATGGTGCTGGTAGGTCAATTAGTGCGTCATTAGCGATTTTAATTAGAGGGTGTGTTTTTCGTAGGCTTGCCATTAAACGGTTCTTGTAGTTGAATAACAACGGTGGTTCTTCAAGTCATTGGTCTCGGTTAAAGTCTGAGCAAGAATTATGACTTATTTCATGTTTTTGTTGTTGGTAGCTTTGGTTGTGGGACTGGTTGCTGTTGCTTCTAATCCTACGCCTTATTTTGCTGCACTTGGGTTGGTAGTTGCAGCGGGAGTTGGGTGTGGGGTTTTAGTTGGTCATGGAGGTTCTTTTTTATCTCTGGTTTTGTTTTTAATTTATTTGGGTGGTATACTTGTAGTTTTTGCTTATTCGGCAGCGTTGGCTGCTGAGCCGTTCCCGGAGGCTTGGGGGAGTCGTTCTGTTTTAGGGTATGTCTTGGTTTATTTGTTAGGGGTTGGTTTGGTGGCTGGGGTTTTTTGGGGGGATTGATACGAGGGTTCTTGGGTGGTTGTAGATGGGTTGAAGGAGTTTTCTGTTTTGCGGGGGGATGTCAGTGGTGTAGCTGTTATATATTCATCTGGTGGGGGGATGTTAGTTATTTGTGCTTGAGTGTTGCTTTTGACTTTGTTGGTTGTGCTGGAGCTTACTCGTGGGCTAAGTCGCGGGACTCTTCGGGCGGTTTAAAGCAGGACAGGAATGGCTGCTAGGATCAGGGTTAGGAGGAAAATGGTTAAGTAGGTTTTAATTATTCCTCGTGTAATGTCGTTTGTAATTTTTGCCATAACCATAACTGTTTGGGTGAGGGCTAGACCTTTTGGCCCAATGGTTTCAAGTCATGTTTTGTCGAGTTGGGTGGCAGCTGATTGTCCTATGGTGAGTTTAAGTTTTGGTAAAAGTCGGTGGGTAGTTGCGGGGAAGAAGCCTAGTATATTGGAGAAATGGTGTGTAGAAATTATTGGTGTAATTTTTACTTGCTTGCTAGTAATGTTGGTCAGGTCTATAGCGATTAGTAATCCTGTAATTGTTACTAATAAGGCTGCTATTTTAAGAGTGGTTGGTATTGTCATAATTGGTGTTTTTATTGGTAAAAAGTTGTGTGTAATAATGAAACCTGCAATGATACTTCCTCAGGCTAGTCGTTTGATTGGGTTAATTACTAGTGGGTTATTTTCATTGATTGGGGAGAGAGGCAGGAATCGTGGGGTTCCCATGACCACAAAGTATACTAGTCGGAAGCTGTAGACCGCAGTAAATGATGTGGCAATCAGTGTGAGAATTAGGGCTCAGGCGTTTAAGTAGGAGGTGTTTAGGGCTTCAATGATTGCGTCTTTTGAGAAGAAGCCTGCTAGGAAGGGGGTCCCTGTTAGGGCTAGGCTTCCAATTGTAAAATAGGCTGAAGTTGCGGGTATGATGTTGAGTAAGCCGCCTATTTTTCGAATATCTTGTTCGTCGTTTAGGCTATGAATGATTGAGCCTGAGCACAGGAATAATATGGCTTTAAAGAAGGCATGTGTACAGATGTGGAGGAATGCTAGTTGTGGCTGATTTAGTCCAATGGTAACTATTATTAGTCCTAGTTGGCTTGATGTTGAGAAAGCTACAATTTTTTTAATATCATTTTGGGTTAGGGCACAAGTAGCTGTAAATAGCGAAGTTAGTGCTCCAAGACATAAGCAGATTGTTAGTGCTAGCTGGTTGTTTTCTATGAGGGGGTGTAGGCGAATTAATAAGAAAATTCCTGCAACAACTATAGTGCTTGAGTGAAGTAGGGCGGATACTGGTGTAGGACCTTCTATGGCGGAGGGCAGTCATGGGTGAAGGCCAAATTGGGCTGATTTTCCTGTAGCTGCCAGGGCAAGTCCTATTAGGGGTATTGTTATGTTAAAGTCTTTTGATAATGAAAAGATTTGTTGGATTTCTCAGGAATTAAGGTTTATTGCGAATCAGGCTATAGTTATAATTAATCCAATATCTCCTACACGGTTGTAGATTACAGCTTGTAGGGCAGCTGTATTGGCATCTGCTCGGCCGTATCATCATCCAATAAGTAAGAATGATATGATTCCTACTCCTTCTCAGCCAATAAATAGTTGAAATATATTGTTGGCAGTAACTAGGATAATTATAGCTACTAGGAATATGAGTAAATATTTAAAGAAGCGGTTAATGTATGGATCAGAGTGTATATATCAGAGTGCAAATTCTAGAATAGATCAGGTGACGTATAGGGCGATTGGGATGAAAATTAGGGAGTAGTGGTCAAATTTAAAGCTAATGTTGATGTCGAATGTTTGGATATTTATTCAGTGCCAGTTTGTAACAATGCCTTCTGTTTTTAGGTTGAGGAAGATTATTAGGGGCAGGAGGCTAATAAAGAATGCGGAACTGACTGCAGTTTTGGTTATTTCTGCTAGTTTGGATTCTTGTTGGTTAGGGCTTAGCGTGGTAAGTAGTGGATATATAAGAATAAAGAAGATTAGGAGAAGTGATGAGTGTATAATTAGCGCCATTTTAGCTTTCACTTGGATTTGCACCAAGAGTTTTTGGTTCCTAAGACCAATGGATACACTGTTATCCTTTAAAAGCGCAAGGAAGCCACGGAATTTAACCATGGTAGGTAAGTATTAGCAGTGCTTACTATTTTCTGTACTTCCTTGGTGAGTAAGGGGGTTTTAACTCCTGTCTTTAGAATCACAATCTAATATTTTAATTAAACTATACTTACAGTAGCATCATCCTCATATGAGTTCTGGTTTTGTTACTAGAAGGATAACTGGAATTAAATGTAGTATTATTAGTAGGTGTTCTCGGGTGTGGAAGGGTTGAAGTCCTATGATGTGGTTTGGTGTTGGGCCTCGTTGTGATATGAGGAACATATATAGGGAATAGCCAGCTGTAATTAGTGTTCCTAGTCCAGTAAGTAAAATTGTTCAGGGGGATCAGTTAAATAGTGTTGTAATAATTATAAGTTCGCCTATTAAGTTAGGCAATGGTGGGAGTGCTAAGTTGGCAAGATTGGCAATAAATCATCAGACAGCGGTTAGTGGAAAAATTACTTGTAGGCCTCGGGCAAGGATTATGGTTCGGCTGTGAGTTCGTTCGTATGCTGTGTTGGCTAGGCAAAATAATGCTGAAGATACTAGTCCATGGGCAATTATTAAGATAATTGCTCCCGAGAATCCTCAGGGGGTTTGAATGAGGATTCCTCCAGCCACCAGGCCTATGTGGCTAACAGATGAATAAGCGATTAATGATTTTAAGTCTGTTTGTCGTAAGCAAATTGAGCCGGTCATAATAATTCCTAATAGGGCTAAGATAATAAAGGGGTAGGCCAGTTCTTTTGATAGTGGGTCTAGTATAATTATTATGCGTATTATCCCATATCCTCCTAGTTTTAGTAATACTGCTGCAAGCACCATTGATCCTGCTACTGGGGCTTCTACGTGTGCTTTTGGTAGTCACAGGTGCACACCATATAATGGCATTTTAACTAGGAATGCGATTAGGCAGCCCGCTCATCAAGCCATATGGCCTCATGAGTTTAGTTGTAGGGGCTGTGAGTACTGAAGGATCAGTATTGAGAGTGTTCCTGTAGATTGTTGAAGAAGCAGTAGGGCAACTAAAAGTGGGAGAGACCCTGCTAGGGTATAGAACAGGAAGTAGGTTCCTGCATTTAGGCGTTCGGTCTGATTACCCCATCGAGTGATAATAATTAGGGTTGGGATGAGTGTGGCTTCAAATATAATATAAAATATAATAATTTCTGTAGCCCCAAATGCTATAATTAAGAAAGTTTGTAAGGAGGCGAGAAGTGTAATATATAGGCGCTGTCGGCTAATGGGCTCTGGGTTAATGTGATTTTGGCTGGCCAGGATCATTAAGGGTAATAGTCAACATGTAAGTACTAGCAGGGGGGTTGATAGCTGGTCAACAGCTAAGTATAAATTTAAAGAGGTTCACCCGGTCTCGGATGTTCATTTTAATCATGTTAGGCTGATGAAGGCAATTAGGAGACTGTGTGCTGTGGTAGTTGTTCATAGTCATTTTGGGGAGGCTAGTCAGATTGTTGGAAATAATATAATTGTTGGAACTAGTACTTTTAGCATTGTAGGAGGTTAAGGTTTTGTAATCGGTCAGTTCCGTGGGTGCGAGCTGTGGCAACTAGTAGGGCCAGTCCAGTGCTTGCTTCGCAGGCGGAAAAGGCTAGAAGAAGTATAGGGGCTGTAGAAAATCCTGTGGATTCAAATTGTAGGGCCCATAGGGCTAGTGCAATAAATAGGGATAATATTATACCCTCTAGGCATAGTAGTGCAGATAGTAAGTGTGTGCGGTGAAATGCTAGTCCTATTAGGCCTAATATGAATGCTGAGCTGAAGGTAAAATGTACAGGTGTCATAAGGGGGCCATGGAATTAAACCACGATCTTCTGAGCCGAAATCAGAGGTCTTGTTTTGGACTAACCCCCTATTCTGCTCATTCTAGGCCACCTTGGGTTCACTCATAAATTAATCCTAGGGTTAACAAAACCAGGACGGTTGTGGCTCAAAAGAATGTTCCGGTGGGGTTGTGAAGTTGATCTCCTCATGGTAGGGGGAGTAGTAGGGCAATTTCTAGATCAAACAGAAGGAATAGAATTGCCACTAAGAAGAATCGTAAGGAGAATGGTAGTCGGGCAGATCCTAATGGGTCAAATCCGCATTCATATGGGGATAATTTTTCTGCATCTGGGCTTATTTGGGGTAATCAGAAGGACACAATTGCTAGGATTGAGGATAAAGCTACTGTAATTATTAGAATGGTTATGATTAAATTCATTATCTTTCCTTGGGGTTTAACCAAGACTGTGTGATTGGAAGTCACTTGTACTGACTTTAATACTAGAAAGATTATGAGCCTCATCAGTAGATTGATACGTAAAGGAATAGTCATACTACGTCGACGAAATGTCAGTATCATGCAGCGGCTTCAAAGCCGAAATGATGTTCGGATGTAAAGTGGTATTGAATTTGTCGTAGGAGACACACTGCCAGGAAAGATGATCCAACAATGACGTGTAACCCGTGGAATCCTGTGGCTACAAAGAATGTTGAGCCATAAACTCCGTCTGCAATTGTAAAAGGTGCTTCGTAGTATTCTATGGCTTGAAGGGCAGTGAAGTAGAGCCCTAGTAAAATTGTTAGTGCTAGTGACTGGATGGCTTGTTTTCGTTCCCCTTCTATAATGCTGTGGTGGGTTCATGTTACTGTAACCCCGGATGCTAGTAGGACGGCTGTGTTAAGGAGCGGTACTTCGAATGGGTCTAGGGGGGTAATTCCTGTTGGGGGTCAGCATCCTCCAAGCTCTGGTGTTGGTGCTAGGCTTGAGTGGTAGAAGGCTCAGAAGAATCCCAGAAAGAAGAATACTTCGGAGGTAATAAACAGGATTATTCCATATCGTAGTCCTTTTTGGACAGGAGGTGTATGATGTCCTTGGAAGGTTCCTTCTCGAATAATGTCACGTCATCATTGGTATATTGTGAGGAGTAAAAGGATTAATCCTAGTATTATTAGTGTTGTTGAGTGGAAGTGAAATCAGATTGCTAAGCCGGATGTTATTAATAGAGCGGCAATGGCTCCGGTTAGGGGTCATGGGCTTGGGTCAACTATATGATAGGCATGTGCTTGGTGGGCCATTAAACGTTTTCTTGTAGATATAAGCTTAGAAGTAGTACAAATACATAGGCTTGAATTATGGCTACTGCAACTTCTAATAGTGTAAGTAGGAAAAGTACTGTGGCAGTTAAGATTGCTACTGTTGGCATTATTGGTAGCAGTACGAACACAGCGGTGGCGATGAGTTGAATTAGCAGATGGCCTGCTGTTAAATTAGCTGTTAGTCGTACTCCAAGAGCTAGTGGTCGAATAAATAGGCTAATTGTTTCGATAATGATAAGTACTGGAATTAGGGGGATGGGTGTTCCTTCTGGCAGCAGGTGTCCCAGGGCCACTGTTGGTTGATTTCGTATTCCAATAATTACTGTAGCGAGTCATAGTGGCACTGCAAATCCTATATTAAGCGATAGTTGTGTAGTGGGGGTGAAGGTGTATGGAAGTAGGCCAAGTATATTAATAGTAATTAAGAAAACTATTAAGGAGGCTAGCAAGAGTGCTCATTTATGTCCTCCCACATTTAAGGGTAATATTAGTTGGTTTGTAAAGCGGTTAATAAACCATCCCTGGAGTGTAATGAGTCGGTTATTAATTCATCGGGAGGATGGGGTTGGATATAGAATTCACGGCAATGCAATTGCGATAGCAATTAGTGGGATGCCTAGGTATGATGGGCTTGCAAATTGGTCGAAGAAGCTTGTTATCATGGTCAGTCTCAGGAGTCAGTTTTGTGTTTTTCAGCACTTACTGGGGTTGGCTCATTTGGTGTAATATGATTTAGGATTTTAGTTGGGATGATGGTTAGGAAAATTAATCAGGAAAATACTAAAATTGCGAATCAAGGGCCGGGGTTTAATTGTGGCATTTCACTAGGGGTGGTCGGGAGTCACCAATCTTTGGCTTAAAAGGCCAATGCTTTGTCCAATATTTAGCTTCCTAGCGAAGCGTCTTCTAGTATAAGTGAGGATCAGTTTTCTAAATGTTCTAGTGGGACTGCTTCTACTACGATTGGTATAAAGCTGTGGTTAGCACCGCAAATTTCAGAGCATTGTCCATAAAACACGCCTGGGCGCGAGGCAATAAAGGCAGTTTGATTTAGTCGTCCTGGCACTGCATCTATTTTTACACCTAGAGATGGGACAGCTCAAGAGTGTAGTACGTCTTCGGCAGATACTAATACTCGGACCGGGGATTCTATTGGTACAACCATTCGATGGTCAGTCTCTAGTAGTCGGAACTGTCCTGGTGTAAGATCTTGAGTTGGGACTATGTAGGAGTCGAAGCCTAGATTTTCATAGTCTGTATATTCATAGCTTCAGTATCATTGGTGACCCATTGCTTTAATTGTTAGGTGGGGGTCATTAATTTCGTCTATAAGATATAAAATGCGTAGGGATGGTAGGGCAATTAATACTAAGATAACAGCGGGTAAAATGGTTCATACGATCTCAATTTCTTGAGAGTCTAGAATATATTTGTTAGTAAGTTTAGTTGAAACTATTGCAACAATAATATATAGAACTAAAGTGCTAATTAGAAATACGATTATTAGTGCGTGGTCATGGAAGTGTAGAAGTTCTTCTATAACGGGTGATGCCGCGTCTTGGAATCCTAATTGTGTTGGATGTGCCATTATGTTAAGACATGCAGGAGTTTAACCTGCAATTTCACCTTGACAAGGTGGTGTAATGTGCATTTTACTAATGTCTTTAGAAGGAAGTGACAGAGTGGTTATGTGGCTGGCTTGAAACCAGTATATGGGGGTTCAATTCCTCCCTTTCTCGTTAATTTGATTGAATTTGTACAAATGCTGGCTCTTCGTATGTGTGGTAAGGAGGAGGGCAGCCGTGGAGCCACTCCACATTTGTTGCGGTTAATTCTACGGATAGTACTTCTCGTTTGGCGGCGAAGGCTTCTCATAAGATAAATAAGAACATAATTACTGCTACTAGAGAAATTAGTGATCCAATAGATGACACCGTGTTTCAGAGTGCATAGGCATCTGGGTAATCAGAATATCGTCGTGGCATTCCAGCTAGGCCCAGGAAATGTTGTGGGAAGAATGTTAGGTTAACCCCAATAAATATTACCCCGAAGTGGATTTTTGTTCAGGCACTGTGTAGGGTATACCCGGTTAATAGTGGAAATCAGTGTACGAATGCTGCTATAATAGCAAATACAGCGCCTATTGATAATACGTAGTGGAAGTGTGCTACTACATAATACGTGTCGTGGAGTACAATGTCGAGTGATGAATTAGATAGGACGATTCCTGTTAACCCCCCGACAGTAAATAGGAAAATAAATCCAAGGGCTCATAATATTGGAGTTTCCCATTTAATTGACCCTCCATGAAGTGTGGCTAGCCAGCTAAATACTTTCACACCGGTTGGAATAGCGATAATTATTGTTGCGGATGTGAAGTACGCTCGGGTATCCACGTCCATTCCAACAGTAAACATATGGTGGGCTCACACAATGAAGCCTAGTAGACCAATAGCCATCATGGCTCAAACTATTCCTATATACCCAAATGGTTCTTTTTTGCCTGAATAATAGGCTACTACGTGGGAGATAATTCCGAAGCCAGGGAGAATGAGAATATAAACTTCGGGGTGACCAAAGAATCAGAATAGATGTTGATAAAGGATTGGGTCTCCACCACCTGCCGGGTCAAAGAATGTGGTGTTAAGATTTCGATCTGTTAGGAGCATTGTAATTCCGGCGGCTAGTACTGGCAATGATAAAAGAAGTAACACGGCGGTTACAAGTACGGATCATACAAATAGGGGTGTTTGATATTGGGAGATTGCTGGGGGTTTTATATTAATGGTTGTGGTGATAAAATTAATAGCCCCTAGAATTGATGATACACCCGCCAAGTGAAGTGAGAAAATTGTTAAATCTACGGATGCTCCTGCGTGGGCTAAATTACCTGCAAGGGGTGGATAGACTGTTCATCCTGTTCCGGCCCCGGCTTCAACACCGGAAGAGGCTAGTAATAGTAAAAATGATGGGGGGAGGAGCCAGAAGCTCATATTATTTATTCGCGGGAATGCTATATCTGGGGCCCCAATTATTAAAGGTACAAGTCAGTTTCCAAAGCCTCCAATAAGAATAGGCATTACTATAAAGAAAATTATTACGAAGGCGTGGGCAGTAACAATAACATTATAAATTTGGTCGTCACCCAAGAGTGATCCGGGCTGGCTTAGTTCGGCCCGAATAAGAAGGCTTAGGGCGGTTCCCACTATCCCTGCTCAGGCACCAAATACGAGGTAGAGGGTACCAATGTCTTTGTGGTTGGTAGAGAAGAATCAACGTGTGATTGCCACAGGTAGGGTGGCCGAGTGTTTAGGCGGTGGGTTGTAGCTCCGAGGACAGAGGTTTAAATCCTCTCCCTACCACAGCCTTGTAGTGTAGATCATGTTGGATTGCAAATCCAGAGACGCAGATTAGTTGTCTGCCGGGGCTTTCCCGCCTTGTTCGGGTAGACGGCGGGAAAGTTAGATGAATGCTCGCTGGCTTGAGCGCTTAGCTGTTAACTAAGAGTTTGTAGGATCGAGGCCTTCTCATCTAGGAAGGCTTTAGTTTAATAAAAATGTCTGATTTGCAATCAGGAGATGCAAGTTAATTTCTTGTAGGTCTTATCAGGGGCTAGAAGATTTTCACTTCTACTTAAAGCTTTGAAGGCTTTTGGTCTAGTATTATCCTAAACCCCTAAGTGGCTAGTATTATAATGGTTGGGGTTATAGGTAATAATCCTAGGGCAGCTATGGTAAATAAGGCCAAGGGGAAGGGGGTTTGGGTTGTTTGGGTTCGTCAAGGGGTAGTTGAGTTTATTGTGTTTGGCGAAATAGTTAATGTTATTGCGTAACACAGTCGGAGGTAGAAGTATAAGCTAATTAAGGCAGTGAGGGCTATAGTTGTGGCAATAATTGGGAGGTCTTGTTTTGTGAGTTCTTGGAGAATTAACCATTTTGGTAGGAAGCCTGTTAATGGGGGGAGGCCCCCTAGTGACAATAATACTAGGGCAGTGGTTGCTGTTAGTGTTGGGTTTTTTGATCAGGTTGTTGCGAGTGTGTTAATTTTAGTGGTGAAGGATATTTTTAGGGTGAGGAATGCTGCGGATGTTATAATAATATATGTTCCTAATGCAATTAGGGTTAATTGAGGGGCATATTGGATAACAATAATTATTCATCCTATGTGTGCGATTGAGGAGTAGGCTAGAATTTTTCGTAGTTGGGTTTGGTTTAATCCCCCCCATCCGCCAAGTAACGTAGATATAATTCCTAGTGTGGTTAGAAGTGCAGGGTTAATTGTTTGGGCTGTTTGAATAACTAATGCGAAGGGGGCAAGTTTTTGTCAGGTGGATAAAATTAGTCCTGTTGATAGATCTAGTCCTTGTAATACTTCTGGTATTCAGAAATGTATTGGTGCAAGTCCAATTTTGAGGGCTAGAGCAGTTATGAATAGTGTACTAGCGATGGGATTTGATATATCATTGATACTTCATTCTCCTGTTAATCAGGCATTTGTTGTGCTTGCGAATAGAATTATTGCTGCTGCGGTGGCTTGTGTTAAGAAGTATTTTGTGGTTGCTTCTACTGCGCGGGGGTGGTGATGTTGCGCTATGAGTGGGGTAATTGCTAGGGTATTAATTTCTAGCCCTATTCAGGCTAGTAGTCAGTGGGAGCTGGCAAAGGTTAGGGTGGTTCCTAGTCCTAGGCTGGATAGTAGAATTATAAGTACGTATGGGTTCATTGGCGGAGGAGGGACTTTAACCGTCATGTTCGGGGTATGGGCCCGAAAGCTTAATTAGCTGACCCCGCCCGTAGAAAGTGGTGTAAAGGAAGCACCAAGAGTTTTGATCTCTTGAGTATGGGTTCAACTCCCTTCTTTCTAAGAACTGAGGGGATTTTAACCCCTATTAATCACTCTATCAAAGTGGTCCTTGGGCATTCAGGCACAGTTCCTTGTTTATAGTTGTGGGGGGAGCCCTGCTAATGCAATTGGCAGGGCGGTGTGTCATAATACAAAGGCAAGTGTTAAGGGAAGGAAGTTTTTTCAAACTAAGTGTATTAGTTGGTCATATCGGAATCGTGGATAGGAGGCTCGCACTCATAGGAATAAAATTGATAGCAATGCGGCTTTGGTTATGAGGTTAATTGTTGTGAGTTCAGGGATGGTTGGGATGTGTGAGGCTCCGAGGAAAAGCACGGCTGATAGGGTATTTATTAGCAGGATGTTGGCGTACTCAGCTAAGAAGAAGAGGGCAAAAGGCCCCCCTGCATACTCTACGTTAAAGCCAGAGACTAACTCTGACTCGCCTTCTGTTAGATCAAATGGTGCTCGATTTGTTTCGGCTAGTGTTGAAATATATCATATTGCGGCTAGGGGTCATGCTGGGATTAGTAATCAAATGCTTTCTTGGGTGGTGTTGAATGTTTGTAGGGTATAACCTCCCGAAAAGATAATTACTGAAAGAAGGATAAGTCCTAAACTTACTTCATATGAAATTGTTTGGGCTACGGCCCGAAGGGCTCCAATTAGTGCATATTTTGAATTTGATGCTCAGCCTGACCCTAAAATTGAATATACTGCAAGGCTTGATAGGGCCAGGATGAATAAAATTCCTAGGTTGAGGTCAGTAACTGGATGAGGTATTGGTATTGGTGCTCACAGGGTTATGGCTAGGGTGAGTGCTAATATAGGAGTGGTCAGGAATAGAAATGGGGATGATGTAGATGGGCGGACTGGTTCTTTAATAAATAATTTTACTCCGTCAGCGATGGGCTGTAGTAGCCCATAGGGTCCCACCACATTAGGCCCTTTTCGTAGTTGTATATATCCTAATACTTTTCGTTCAACTAGTGTTAGGAATGCTACTGCTAAGAGGACGGGTACGATGTAGGCTAGGGGATTAATTAAATGGGTTATTAAGGTGTTTAACATGAACTGGGGAGAGGATTTGAACCTCTGGTAAAAAGGGCTTAGGCCTTTCGCAATTTACCATGCTCTGCCACCCCAGTATATCCTTATTTTGGCTAGTTGGGATTTTAGCTCTCCCTTTACTTTATTTATTTGTTTTCATAAATTAGGGGTGGGGCGTGCTTTGGGTATGGGCCCCTCTTTTCCGATCCTTTCGTACTAGGAAAAGTAGCGTTACAGATAGAAACTGACCTGGATTACTCCGGTCTGAACTCAGATCACGTAGGACTTTAATCGTTGAACAAACGAACCCTTAATAGCGGCTGCACCATTAGGATGTCCTGATCCAACATCGAGGTCGTAAACCCCCTCGTCGATATGGACTCTGGGAGAGGATTGCGCTGTTATCCCTAGGGTAACTTGGTTCGTTGATCGGCCTTATGGCTGGATCATATTTGGTCAGATATTCTGTGGCTTAGAGGTGTTTCTCTTGGTTTTAGGAGTATTATCCCTATCCACTTGGAGGCTTGTTTTTTCTCCGTGGTCGCCCCAACCGAAGGTAAAATTTCATGTTCCACAAAGTTTACACTTTTTGATGAGTTGCTTAACATGGTTGAATTTTGTACCTTAAGCTCCAAAGGGTCTTCTCGTCTTGTATTATTATGCCCGCTTCTGCACGGGCAGATCAATTTCACTGACTGGAAATGGGAGACAGTTAAGCCCTCGTTTAGCCATTCATACAGGTCTCTATTTAAAAGACAAGTGATTGCGCTACCTTTGCACGGTCAAAATACCGCGGCCGTTGAACTTGTAGTCACTGGGCAGGCTGGACCTCCTATACTTGGTTGTGTTGCAGGAGGCGATGTTTTTGGTAAACAGGCGAGGCTTGTGTTTGCCGAGTTCCTTCCTTTTCTTTTAGTCTTTCCTTTAAATAGCACTCCAGTGTAGGATTAACGATTTATTGAGTTGTGGGGTTTTCTTGTTTTTTTTGTAGTTCACATTGCTCTCTTGGGCTGAGTTCGTTAGTTGCCAATGGTTGGTCCGATTTGGCTTACACTTGTGCTGGGAGAAGGGCGGGCCTTCTTGTTACTCATTTTAGCATAGTTTCTTCCATGTGGGCATGGATTAGCCTAATAGTGTGTAGGGAAATAAGATTTTTTATCAGGATAATAAACTTTATTCTGTCTGAGCTTTAACGCTTTCTATCTAGGTGGCTGCTCTTAGGCCCACTAGAACAGTGTGTTTTATATATTATGATCTTTATTCTCCTAGGTAAGGTTGTATCCTTTATTAAAAGGGCTGTACCCCTTTTAATTAACTCTCGTAAATTACTCTTGGTCTTAATTTGTATTATTGGTGTGAGGTGCACGAGGCTGAACTTCTATTCATTTCTTAGGCAACCAGCTATCACCAGGTTCGGTAGGTCTGTCACTTCTACCCGGAGCTCTTCCCACTCTTTTGCCACAGAGACGGGTTGGCCCTTATAGGCTGTCTCGGGGTAGCTCACCTGGTTTCGGGGTTTCAAACTAAAGGTCACTTTGCTTGTGTTTACTGGCTAAATCATGATGCAAAAGGTACAAGGTTTAGTCTTTGCTTTTTAGTGCTTATATGGGTTATTTCACTTCTCTTTCAGCTTTCCCTTGCGGTACTGTCTCTATTGCTTTGGGTTGAACCTTTTCTGTCTCCCATACTAAGGTAAAAAAATGGTTTAGTTTTTGGTGTTAAGCTTATTGTATTTTATTTATATTGTTTTGTTACATTGGTTGGTAAGCTAGCTGTTTGGCTCAGGGCAATCCAATTTGCATGGATGTCTTCTCGGTGTAAGTGAGATGCTTAACTGACTCAGCCATGTCCTGGGTTTGTTCCAAGTGCACCTTCCGGTACACTTACCATGTTACGACTTGCCTCCCCTTGTCAGTGCTAGTTGATTAAATATTTTTGGTGCGTTTTGACAGGGGAGAGTGACGGGCGGTGTGTACGCGTCTCAGAGCCGGGTTCAAAAGGACACTCTATTTCCTTTTTACTACTAAATCCTCCTTCAAGCATTATTTCATGGTGCATGTTCGTTATATTCTGTTGCAGAAAATGTAGCCCATTTCTTTCCATTTCATAGGCTACACCTTGACCTGACGTTCTGGGTTGTGCCCATTTTGCTTACTTTTATTACCTTCACAGGGTAAGCTGACGACGGCGGTATATAGGCTGGGGTGACTAGAAATGGTGAGGTTTAACGGGGATTATCGGTTCTAGAACAGGCTCCTCTAGGGGGGTCTGAGACACCGTCAGGTCCTTTGGGTTTTAAGCTGATGCTCGTAGTACCCTGGCGGGCATCTAATTGTAGTTGGATGCCTGGGTTTACGGCTGAGCATAGTGGGGTATCTAATCCCAGTTTGTTTCTCAGCTTTCGTGGGGTCAGGTGGGTTTGTTAAAGCTACTTTCGTGTTAGGATTTCGGACACCCAGAAGTGTATAACGACCAAGGGGCCATTTAGCTTTATTTTTTAAAGTCCTTAACCACCCTTTACGCCGTTATATAATCAACTAGGGTCTCTCGTCTAACCGCGGTGGCTGGCACGAGTTTTACCGGCCCTCTTAACACTGACTGAGTCGAGTTTTCACTTATGGCTTAATGTTTATCACTGCTGAGTACCCTTGGGGGTGTGGCTAGGCCAGGCGTCTTGGGCAAAGTTTTGTGCCTGATGCCCGCTCCTCGTCCCCGGGCGGGGGATTGAGGGCTTACTCACTGGGCTGCGGAGACTTGCATGTGTAAGTCGAGTTAGAGCTGATAATAAGGTCGGGACCATGCCTTTGTGCATGCGGAGCTTTTTAGGGCTCATCTTAGCATCTTCAGTGCTATGCTTTAAATTAAGCTACGCTAGC